AAAGTGTACCTAATAAGAAAGCAGTTTTTGTAATTGGTACATATTTTGTTAAACCACCCATAAGAACCATGTTTTGACTTTTATCAGGAGAATAGCCAACAAGCGGTTCCATTGAATGAATAATCGATCCGGATCCTAAAAACAATAATGCTTTCGAATAGGCATGGGTGATCAAATGGAATAAAGCAGCTCGATAAGAGCCTATCCCCGGGGCTAACATAATATAACCTAATTGAGACATTGTAGAATAGGCTAAACTTTTCTTAATGTCTCTTTGAGCAAGAGCTAAAGTAGCTCCTAATAGTAACGTTAGAATCCCTATCAACGAAATGAGATTCATTATGTAAGGTATGGTTACAAAAAGCGGAAAAAGTCGAGCGACAAGAAAAATTCCTGCTGCTACCATAGTGGCAGCATGTATAAGAGCCGAAATAGGGGTGGGTCCCTCCATGGCATCAGGTAACCATACATGAAGGGGAAATTGCGCGGATTTAGCAACTGCACCGACAAATAATAAGGAAAGGCACAAGGTAGCAAATAAAAAATTGACCCCATTATTATCGATCAGGTTATTGAAAATTTCGAACAAATCCCGAAATTCGAAACTACCCGTTATCCAATAAAAACCTAAGATTCCTAATAATAACCCAAAATCCCCTACACGATTAGTTACAAATGCCTTTTGACAAGCATTTGATGCAGTCGGCCGTGTGAACCAAAAACCTATTAATAAATACGAACACATTCCCACTAGTTCCCAAAAAATATAAATTTGTATTAAATTGGAACTAGTAACTAGCCCCATCATAGAAATATTGGAAAAACTCATATAAGCAAAAAATCGCAAATATCCTTGATCATGAGACATATAATTATCACTGTAAATAAGAACCATGATCCCAACAGTAGTAATTAGTATTGACATAATAGAAGTAAGTGGGTCGATCAAGTATCCGAACTCTAAAGAAAAATCATTATTGATGGTCCAAGACCATAGATGTTGATAGATAGAACCGCCTTTTATCTGTTGAAGAGACAAATTGAACGAAAAAACCATAACTATACATAGCAATGAAACACTAGGAAAAGTCCACATACGACGCAGATTCTTTGTTGCGTTCGGAACAAGCAACAGCCCCAATCCTATTAACATAGTAACTGGAAGTGAAGCGAAAGGTATGATCCATGCATACTGATATGTATATTCCATAAGAAAATCAAACGTTTTTATTCTTATTAATTGTTTCCAATTCGCCGGCCCTTATTTTGTTTTGTTCTAAAAAAATCAAGATATAAATCAAATAGGATTTTTAGTTCTTAATCATTCTGATTCTTTCCCAATTCAAATATGAAAAAAAGGGGGGAGGGGGGGGGGAGAAATGTTACAAATCTTCAAAAGATCAAGTTATTAGTTAAAAGCGACTGCCTAGTTATGAGCAAAGATATTTATTAAAATAAAAAAATATGAGATCGCCATTCCTGTAATTTCTATCCATATTTTTATCAAAAAAATATAGTAAAAAAAAAAAGACACCAACAAAAGGCATTCTGATATGTATCATAGGGCCCGCCAATATCTGGATCCAATAAAACCTAGTTTTTTAGTTTATTTGGAGTCATTGACTAACCCATTGCGGAACTGATTGATTGGCTTCTAGTCTAATAAAACAAACTTATAATTATAGGAAATCCCAGGATATGCGTCACTCCACTATAGAACTTAAATAAGAGGTTACTAAACTTTATTGAGGAATGGATTGTTTAACTGGTTAACTACTGCGTTTAAATTTAAAATATGCTATCGCCAAACTTGATAAATTAATAGAAAAAGATTACAAACATTATTGTTTTCTTAAATTAGGTGATATTTCTTAAACTTTTTTATTTATTAAATGTAATATGACAAATATAATAAACAAATAGACTGAGATGTGAATTAGAACCCTTTACCAAGAATAACCGACTCAATGTCTATGGTAGTAGATACCATCCATACCCGTAGATTGAATGGGTATATGAAGTTACTAAGCAGTACAAATTTTGTTCTTCAGACATTGTATTAGAAATGCGAAAAAGAAATTCCTTTGACAATTACATTTTTTTTTTCTTTTTTTATTATTATTACTAGTAATATCATATCCTATACTCGCATATTTATATTTTTCTATGTTATAAATTATATATAGGCTATGGAATAAATATGGATAATTAATAGTAAATACAAACTCATTTTGAACAATACATACATGTCTTTCACATCCAACTATAAAAAAGAGTAACCTTTTTTTTGAAATGGCAGTTCCAAAGAAACGCACTTCCGCGTCAAAAAAGCGTATTTGTAGAAATATTTGGAAGAGAAAGGGATATCAAGCTGCAGCAAAAGCTTTATCTTTAGCTAAATCTATTTCTACTGGGCGTTCAAAAAGTTTTTTTGTGCGACAAAAAGAAACAAGTAAAAAAAACTTGGAATAATCTGAATCGGCAGGACTTGCGGAATTGTATTCTTTATAAGAGTAAGAATTCACATTCACTCTTTTTTGCACCCAGCAATGCGAGACAGAACTTGTTTTTTTATATTCGAATAAGAATTCTTCTGTAGACTGAGGTTTAAAATTTCTTTTTTTTGTTTTAAATAAAAAAAAGAAGTAGTTAGACACAAAATACAAAGTTTCACTTTGTATTTTTACTCATAGCAAACTTTTTAGAATTCGCGAGATGGGGATTGTAACTTTCCCCATCGATTCCCTTTTCACACTAATAAAACTCTTATTTTCTTGTTTTGGGAAGGTGCCTTATTGGAATTGGATTATGTATCTACAATAGTTACATTTCATTCATTTTTTTGTAGGATTTAAAACAAGTATGAACAAGATTAGAACCCTCCTTTTTTTTGTTCCATCGAAAAGAAGATATAAGTATTTATATATAGATCATTAAAACTAATTGATTACAAAACTTCTTTTTTTTGTAGTCCCCTGAATCAATATATATTCACATGGACTCTCTCTTATTTCGACCGGATCGAAAAAATAAACTAAGAAAACTGTTAAAATCCCATTTAGCCCGAGATTTTTTGTAAAAAGAACGAGTCAATCTTATGTAATCCAATAAAAGAAAGGTATCCTATGTTTGAGTTGATGGATTTTTGAAATACTTACGTGGATTATGTTAGGTATATAATGAAAATACCTATAATATAGCTTTAATACCAAACAATCATATTTTTTTTTTTAGAAATCCCCTGAATGGAGCAGTAAAGTTGTGATATAAATTTTTTCTTTCGAACCCATCAAATAAAAAAAGAATCATCTCAAAAATGAGAAAAGGGGGGAAATTCTTAGTTCTATACTTTGTGCGAGTGGGGCTAGGTCGAATTCCAGCTGGTCCATTCCCGAAGAACTCATAATATGCGAAAGCCTAAAAATTACACGGTATCGCAACACTAAACTAAGGATTATTGAACGTTTAAATATTTATTTGCGCGGGCCTTTATTCATAGATTCTAACGTTTACTAAAAAGGATTCCTTTAAATCTTTCAATCTAGACGATTCAACATCGTATAGGCTATGATTATTTTGATCAAGCCGCTATGGTGAAATCGGTAGACACGCTGCTCTTAGGAAGCAGTGCTAGAGCATCTCGGTTCGAGTCCGAGTGGCGGCATTCTCTAAAAAAAGTACAATAGTTCCTATAATGAATTCCATTCCGGAATGGAAATCCAGAATTGCCGGGGCATACCCCCCTTTTTATTTAACAAAAATTTTTTAGGTTATGATATTTGCGACCTTAGAACATATATTAACTCACATCTCTTTTTCTATCATTTCGGTTGTTATTCTGATCCATTTGATGACCTTATTAGTCCATGAAACTGTAGGACTATTTGATTCGTCCGAAAAAGGCATGATGGCTGCCTTTTTATGTATAACAGGATTATTAATTACTCGTTGGATTTATTTGCGACATTTTCCATTAAGTGATTTATATGAATCTTTAATGTTCCTTTCCTGGAGTTTCTCTATTCTTTATATGGTTCCTAAAATAGGAAATATTAAAAACGATCTAAGCGCAATAATCGCTCGAAGCGCTATTTTTTCCCAGGGCTTTGCCACTTCGGGTCTTTTAACTGAAATGCATCAATCCGCAATATTAGTACCGGCTCTACAATCTCAGTGGTTAATGATGCACGTAAGTATGATGTTATTGAGTTATGCATCTCTTTTATGTGGATCGCTATTATCAGTAGCTCTTTTAGTCATTACATTTCGAAAAGGTATAGGTATTACTGAGAAAAGCAAGCATTTATTAATTGGATCATTTTCTTTTGGTGAGATTCGATACTTGAATGAAAATGGAAGTGTTTTACAAAAAACTTCTTCTTTTCTTGCGTTTACAAACTATCACAGATATCAATTGACTCAGCAATTAGACCATTGTAGTTATCGTGTCATTAGTCTAGGGTTTACTTTTTCAACCATAGGGATTCTTTCAGGAGCAGTATGGGCTAATGAGGCGTGGGGGTCTTATTGGAATTGGGACCCAAAAGAAACTTGGGCATTTATTACTTGGACCATATTCGCGATTTATTTACATAGTAGAACAAATCATAGCTTTCAGAGTGTGGATTCGGCAATTGTGGCTTCCTTGGGATTTCTTATAATTTGGATATGCTATTTTGGGGTCAATCTATTAGGAGTAGGATTACATAGTTATGGTTCATTCCCTTTAACATAAGATCGAATTGAAGAAAAAAAGCCCAAAGAATACATAAGACTTTCCATATATATAAGGAAAGTTTAGTTTGCGCGAGTTTTTGAGAATCATTTGAATAACTACCTTATTCAAATGATTCTCAAAAACTCTTTCCTATACAACGAAAAAAAGGAAGTAAATTTTAAGCAATCAGATACATAATGGAGTTTTTGAGAATCAAAGGATTCTTTGACTTTATGTCTTATTGATGAAAACTGTTTATAAAAAAATTAGATAGAATAGCTTCTACCCTGTCAACTGATAGCGAGAGAACGAAATCGGGATAAATACCAATACCTATTACAGGTAGAAGGATACAGACTGAAACAAAAAGTTCTCGTGGTCCAGAATCCACAAAATAAGAGTTTGGAACGTTGAATAGCTTGTATCCATAGAACATCCGGCGTGACATAGATAACGAATAAATAGGAGTTAATATCATTCCAACTGCCATGATAAAAGTAATTAGTATTTTTGGCATTAAAAAATATTTCGGGCTGGTAATTATTCCAAAAAAGACTACCAATTCCGCAACAAAACCACTCATTCCCGGCAATGCAAGAGAAGCCATCGAGAAACTACTAAACATGGTAAATATTTTTGGCATTGGGATAGCTATCCCCCCCATTTCGTCGAGATAAACAAGACGTATTCTATCGTAACTCGTTCCTGCCAAGAAAAAAAGTGCAGCGCCAATAAATCCATGAGAGATTATTTGTAAAATGGCCCCGTTGATACCCGTATCAGTTAAGGAACCAATTCCTATAAGTGTGAAACCCATATGAGATACGGAAGAATAGGCTATTCTCTTTTTTAAATTACGTTGACCGAAAGATGTTGAAGCTGCATAGATTATTTGAATTGCTCCTACTGTCATTAATCCAGGCGAAAATATAGAATGGGCGTGGGGTAATAATTCCATATTAATCCGAATCAGTCCATATGCTCCCATTTTTAATAAGATTCCCGCTAGAAGCATACATGTACTGTAATGCGCTTCTCCATGGGTGTCTGGTAACCATGTATGTAGGGGTATAATAGGTAATTTGACGGCATAAGCAATAAGGAAGCCAAAATATATTATTATTTCTAATCCCAGGGGATACGATTGATTAGCTAATGTTTCAAAATTTAATGTTGGTTCATTGGAGCCATATAAACCCATACCCGGAACTCCCATTAACAGAAAAATAGAGCCCCCCGCTGTGTACAAAATAAACTTTGTAGCCGAGTACAGGCGTTTCCTCCCTCCCCACATGCTAAGTAGTAGGTAAACCGGAATTAGTTCTAACTCCCACATGAGGAAAAAAAGTAAAAGGTCTCGAGAAGAAAATGATCCTATTTGACCACTGTACATTGTTAACATCAAGAAATGAAAGAGTCGCGAATCTCTAGTAACTGGCCAAGCCGCTAATGTAGCTAAAGTAGTGATAAATCCCGTCAATAAAATGGGTCCTATGGAAAGTCCGTCTATTCCCAGTCTCCAATGAAAATCAAAAATACTTATCCATTTATAAGTCTCTTCCAATTGAATTAAAGGATCGTCCAATTGAAAATGATAACAGAAGACATAAGTAGTTAAAAGGAGCTCTAATAAGCATATACTTATAGTATACCACCGAATCACCTTATTTTTTTTTCCTCTATGGGGTAGAAAGAAAATTGACGAACCCGCGGATATCGGCAAAACAACAATTATTGTTAACCAAGGAAAATAACTCGTAGTAAAGACAAGATAGACTTTGACCAGAAAAACCCGCACTCGGAATAATATATTTTCGCGAGTACGGGTTTTTGTCAATAAAGAGGAATCAAACGGATTCAAGTGGATTTTTCTGAAGCATATCAATAAGCTAGACCCATGCTGCGAGTTGTCTCATGCCATAAATAAACCCGAACACTTAAGAAATCCGTTGGACAAGCGGATTCACATCTTTTACAACCTACACAGTCCTCCGTTCTTGGAGCAGAAGCAATTTGCTTAGCTTTACATCCGTCCCAAGGGATCATTTCCAACACATCCGTAGGGCAAGCTCGTACACATTGGGTACACCCTATACAAGTATCATAAATCTTTACTGAATGTGACATTGAATCTATAAATTTTTGAACATTATCAATTTTCGATCTGGTTAAATTGAGTATTAATTAAAGTATATGTTGTAGACACCAGACGAATCAGTGGTTTACCAGAATGTTTTTTGCAAATCAATCTACTTCTGGGTCTGTTCATGAGATAGGGCCAAGATACTTTGATTTCTTACGTTTCAGCAAACATGGTCAGATGGATCATACTTGATCATTCTATTTTGTATATGTATAGATATTTTTATATCATTATGGCTATTTATTCAACAAATTTGATTGATTGATACGAGTTGATTTTCTATTACGATAGATGGATGAAACAATAGCCGGCCCTATAGCTGCTTCAGCGGCTGCAATAGCTATAACAAAAACCGATAAAATAGCTCCTTTCAATTGACGACTATCAAACAAATCAGAAAATGTTACGAGATTTATATTAACCGCATTTAATATAAGTTCAAGACACATAAGTGCTCTAACCATGTTTCGGCTAGTGATCAATCCATAAATACCGATAGAAAATAAATAGGCACTTAAAATAAGTACGTGTTCGGTCATCATTGACCAACTCCTCATCAATCTCGATTCATTTCAATATGAATAACAATTCAACCGATTTGATTGACTAGAATATAAAAAGAAAGTAAGGTATTAGCAACGGATCGAACTAACCCCTTTTTTTTTTGAATTCATTTTTGAAATAAACATAATATATGAACAGGAGAGTATGAAAAAGGAACTGAAAGAAAATGGATGTGATAATAATAATTATAGAACAAGACTTTCTTTATTTTACTTTTTATTGACGAGCCATAGCAATTGCACCTATCAAAGCAACTAAAAGAATTATAGAAACGAGTTCAAATGGAAGATAAAAATCTGTTGATAAATGAATCCCAATTTGTTGAACATTACTTGTTAGGTCTTGCTCTAAAATCTGGTTTGATTTTGTAGTCCAAAGAATTCCAAACCATGACGTATCCGAAATAGTAATAATTAGTGAAAAAAGAATACTTGTACAAACCAGTGAAGTGACCCCATCCCCAATAGTCCAAAGATAGAAATTGTTGTAATATTCTGAACCATTCATAAACATCACAGCAAATACGATTAAAACATTCACAGCCCCCACATAAATAAGAAGCTGCGCGGCAGCCACAAAATACGAGTTAGATAGAATATAGAATAAAGATATACAAACAAGAACCAATCCCAAGGAAAAAGCAGAATAAATGGGATTAGGAAAGAATACGACCCCTAGACCCCCTAATATAAGACCCGATCCCAGAAATACTAAAAGAATATCATGTATTGGTCCTGGTAAATCCATTATGTGTAAAATAAGAGATAAATAAGTCAAAATATTTCATAAACTTAGCTGAACAGTCCAAGAAAAAAGAGGTTACCTTATTCTTTTTTTTGTATATGAAACGTCCCAAACGGAATTCGCGAATTGATATAGATAGATTTTTTAAATCAATTCTGGTATCGTATCCGAAAGAGGAGTTCAGAATTTTATATTTTAAAAATCACTACGGATATGAATCTATTCGAAACCCAAAAATCAAGCTGTTATTCTCATCAATCAAAAAATTTGTAGTTACTGATCTAACAAAATGAACGAAGCTTCACTTTCTTACTTTATACTTTCGCTCAAAACGGAATCTTATTAATTGGGAATCGTTCTTGAACCAAGGGGTTTATTCGTGGATATTTTGGTTTGAGCAGAATTAATAATTGTTCGAATTGTAGAATCTCCAATTACTGACATTGGTAACCGACCCAAAGCAATTTGATTATAATTCAATTCGTGACGATCATAAGTAGAAAGTTCATATTCTTCAGTCATTGATAAACAGTTTGTGGGACAATACTCGACACAGTTACCACAAAATATACAGACTCCAAAATCAATACTATAATTAAGCAATCGTTTCTTTCTAATATCTGTTTCCAACCTCCAATGAACAACGGGCAGATCTATGGGGCATACTCGAACGCATACTTCACAAGCAATGCATTTATCGAATTCAAAGTGGATTCGACCACGAAAACGTTCTGATGTGATCGATTTTTCATAAGGATATTGAATAGTCACAGGTAAACGATTCACATGAGATAAAGTAATCATGAAACTTTGACCAATGTACCTTGCGGCTCGTATTGTTTGTTGACCATAATTTATGAACCCAGTCACCATAGGGAACATATCGCAGATACCCATGAATAAAAAATTTGATGTTTCTTTCTCTTGCTCGAGGTAGGTTCAGAACCTAGAATATCATATTCTGTTACAGCGAAACGAGTTGAGAAGAGGTTGTTAATAATAGATTACCCAGAGAGATAGGCAAAAGAAATTTCCAACCAAGATTTAATAGTTGGTCTATTCTCATCCTGGGTAAAGTCCATCTTGTTGTGATAGAAACGAATAGGAACAAATATGCTTTAGCTAATGTGATAAAGATACCAATTGTCATTCCAAAGACTCCGCCTGTTTTATTTATTCCGAAAGGTTCAGAAACGAATATGTACGGAATGGAGAGATTCCAACCACCCAAGTAAAGGACTGTTACAAATAATGAAGAAACCAGTAGATTTAGGTAAGAAGCAACGTAAAACAAGCCAAATTTGATACCTGAATATTCGGTTTGATAACCTGCTACTAATTCCTCTTCTGCTTCTGGTAAATCAAAAGGTAATCTCTCGCATTCCGCTAGGGAAGAAATTAGAAAAACAATAAACCCTACAGGTTGACGCCAAAGATTCCATCCCCAAATCCCATACTTTGACTGTGCCTCAACTATATCAACTGTACTTAAACTGTTAGATAATCATAGTCGATGATAACATCACTATTCCCATCGCTATTCCAGAACCGCACATGAGACTTCAGCGTCATACGGCTCCTCAATGGCCACAAATAAATCTACGGACTGATTCATTATTACCTCAGCATGTTTTTTGTAAGGTAGATAGAATAAAGATGCATCGGAGAGTCCCGAATTAGACCAGTGAAATTCTGTCTGCTATAATAAGAAATAAAAAATGCTTCCGAATTGATCTCATCTTTTTTTTTCGAATGCAATTCGGTAATAACTTAATTCTTCAATAAAATACTTGTTGTATCAATATCAATAGATATTTCAACCCATATCTTTCGTACGAAAAAGAAGTAGACATTAGTCATAATTGATGAATCACGATAAGAATTCTAACTGTATAAATAAATAGGGATAGTATGGAGGAAAGAAAAAATAAAGAAAGATCCTTTATTATTCAGTTTTCCAATTGCATTCTCCTTTTTCGTTCCTGTTCTTCTTTCTCGCTCCGAGGAGGGGATTCGAAAAAATAAAAGATTACTTCGTTCCCGACAGTCATTTCTTTAATCAGTGGATAGAAACATACTCTGGATCGGAATCGTGAGGAAGTACTTCTTGATCATTTCTACTAACTTAAAGCCCTCATTATGATTCCTTTTATGCATATGCAGAAATATCCCTTTGGATACTTTACATTATCTTCATCACTAATCCTTTGTGTACCTTAGTGTTCCTAACCGTCCACTCATTTTTGATTGATCCCTGATATGGGAATACATACAATAGTAGAAACTCCATAAATGGATCTTTTGCACCCGCTTCAAATCATGATATGATGACTCATACGCCAATTTTGGGGTAAACAGTTCCGACTGCTTATGTTTACTTTCACTTTACTCTCGTACATAGGGAATGAGAATCAATCTTCTTACTGCAAATTCATAAGCAGTTTTGTCTCACTCATAGAACTATCTGGTTTAGCGCGTCGACCCGAATGATGAATAAAAGGGGAAAGATCCTTATTCAATCCATTCAACCTCTCCCTTTTCTTTTAAGAAGGAGAGAAAAGTTCATGCTCCAACGAATCACACGTAGAGATATTGATAACACACACAGAGTTAATGGTATTTCATAACTAATAGATTGAGCCGCAGCCCGTAGACCACCTAAAAAGGAATATTTATTATTCGATCCATATCCTGACATAAGAAGTCCAATAGGGGCTATGCTGGAAATAGCGATCCATAAAAAAACGCCTATACTGAGATCGGCTAAAATAAGGTGATGTCCGAAAGGAATTACTGAATAACTTAGTAGAATTGATATGACTGCGATAGATGGCCCCATACTGAATAAACGAATGTCTCCTCTAGACGGTAGAATATCCTCTTTAAAAAGTAGTTTTATTCCGTCTGCTAGAGCTTGAAGAATTCCTAGGGGACCGGCATACTCAGGCCCAATACGTTGCTGTATCCTTGCAGATACTTCTCTTTCTAACCACACAATTACGAGTACGCCTATTGTGATTCCCGAAACAGGAGTAAAAATAGGGATAAGAAGCCATAAGAGGTCATAGACCTCTTTTAAGTATTCCGGTCTGGAAAAAGAATTGATAGCTTGTACTTCTGTTGTATCAATTATCATTTCAACGATCAACTTCTCCCATAATGATATCTATACTACCTAGTATCGTCATGATATCAGCCAATTTCATTCTTTTAACTAGCTGAGGAAGAATTTGCAAATTGATGAAACCCGGCGGACGAATTTTCCATCTCCAAGGAAAAACGCTATTATCCCCTATCAGAAAAATTCCCAATTCTCCCTTTGGGGCTTCTATTCTTACATAAAGTTCTTGTTTCGACAATTCAAAAGTGGGGGAGGGCTTTTTACTAATGAAGCGATATTCAAAATCATTCCATTCGGAATTCTTTTCTCTATCAAAGCGTCTAACTTCTAAATTTTCATAGGGACCCCCCGGAATTCCTTCCAGAGCCTGTTGAATAATTTTTATGGATTCTGTCATTTCATTGATTCGTACTAAATAACGAGCTAAAGAGTCTCCCTCTTTTTGCCACTGGACTTCCCAATCGAATTCATCGTAACACTCATAATGATCAACTTTACGAAGATCCCATCGGATTCCCGAAGCTCGTAGCATTGGTCCTGATAAACCCCAGTTTATTGCTTCTTCCCCACCAATAATGCCTACCCCCTCGGTTCGTTCCAAAAAAATAGGATTTTGCGTAATAAGTCTTTGATATTCAACAACTCCTGTTAAAAAATAATCGCAGAAATCCAAACATTTATCTATCCAGCCATAAGGTAGATCAGCAGCGACGCCCCCGATACGGAAATAATTATGCATCATTCGCATGCCTGTAGCAGCTTCGAATAAATCATATATTAATTCTCTTTCTCTGAAAATATAGAAAAAAGGGGTCTGTGAACCGATATCCGCCATAAAAGGGCCAAGCCATAATAAATGAGAAGCTATACGACTCAGCTCCAGCATAATTACTCTGATATAGCTGGCTCTTTTTGGTATTTGAATATTTCCTAATTGTTCTGGTCCATTTACCGTTATTGCCTCCGTGAACATAGTAGCTAAATAATCCCAACGTGTTACATAAGGAAGATATTGTATAATTGTTCGGTTTTCCGCAATTTTTTCCATCCCTCGGTGTAAATAACCCAATACAGGTTCACAGTTAATAACATCTTCCCCATCTAAAGTAACGATAAGTCGAAGAACACCATGCATTGATGGGTGGTGAGGGCCCATATTGACTATCATAAGGTCTTTTCTTGTAGGTGGTACATTCATAAGTTTTCTTCTCCGATCCATTATTCTATGAATTGCTGAAAACGAAAAAAGGTTCATCAAAATTCAAGATCTAATAAACCAAAGAATTCAAAAAATATTCCAATTAACGAGTTTTTGGTTCCCTAATATCTAACTGATCGATTAATTTTTTATAACGTATTCTATTTTTTTTTGACAAATAAGCCAGCAGCCGTTGACGTTTTCCCAGAATTTTCCGCAGACCTCTCTGAGATAAATAATCCTTTCTGTGCACTTCAAGATGTGAAGTAAGTCTACGTATCTTATTAGTGAAATTGAATACTTGAAATTCGACAGAACCTTTGTTTTTTTCTTCTTGCGGAATAACGGAGATGAATGCATTTTTGACCATAAAAACCAATTTTTCCTTTCTTTTTTCACAGATATGGATTTTACCGATCAGGAATAATAATAATACCAGTTATTTCAATCTAGTACACACAAGAATTTGGATTTATTCCTATACCACTTTTTTCTATCAAACCAAATTACAAATGTTATTTATTAATTTGATTCGATAGAAAGGCAATTTCTGCATACACAAAAGACAACAAATGGGAACTAAAATAAAGCCTTCCATTCCTAGATTCAATCCAATCACTACGTTACCGAATCGGTATCTTGTATCCGAATGGAACACAACGTGTGGGTACATCTACCTATCTTCATATAGAGGACAGGTCAGATATAGTAAACGTACGAACCATCAACGAATTCTGAATCGTGGATACATATGTATCCTTAACATACTGAAACGACTGCCGTTGTTGCTATCAAACCAGTAGCGATTCATACAAGCTAAATCCTCTAATCGATAATTGGGCCAAAGAAACAATTTGAATTGAATGAATTTTTTTATATCTGTATCAATATGTTTGTCCTCATTCAGAAATTCCCCACAGTTCCTTAATTTGTTTTCATTGACAAATATTGGACTTTTGTCAATAAGATTTTTCGTATTTCTAGAATTGAAACAAATTAGAATTCTCAATTCTCTACGACGTCTAGGAGATAGAATAGTTTCAGGAACAAGCAAATCATAATGATTTTCGTCTCCATTCACAAATATTTTTTCTTGTTGTACAACGGACTTTTTGAAATAATTCTCATCCACATATCTTTTTTCTCTACATTTTTGATTCGTTTTATACTTATTCTTATGAATTAAAGAAATCCCTATGGTTTGATACACAATAAATTGTCCATCCCTTTTTATAGACAGACGGAAGGGTTCGATAATCAATACCCCTTTTTCTATCAGATCTGCAAGAGTTAGGTTTTTCTCAATCAACATTACATCCAAGCGCATTTCCCCTCTTTGAATAGAGGATATTGCGATTTCCCTTGGATTTATCAGTCTAAGCAAGAGACAATATACCTTGACATTGTTCATCATTCTTTGATTAAAAGGATTATCCCATCTCAATTGAAAAAGCAAATATCTTTTCAGGAAGAACTTTAGTTCCGCTTCCTTGGTATTGTTACTCTTGAATTTCCTTTTCTTTCTATGTTTTTTAATGTCTGATTCTGCGTAATCCCCCTCAACATTCTTTTGTTTCTTTCGTGTATCGGATCCAAAATTTCCTCGACCAGGCTGCTCTTTTTCTTCTTGATTTCGATTCTCAAATTCATCTTTTCTATTAGATGATATACGACGATCCCCTTTTTTATTTCCGTTAATGGTTTTATTTTCATTAATCGTTTCGTTTCCATTAAAGTTTAAAAGAAGTAGTTTGATTGGTATAATCCACGGTTTCATCTTATATACATCATATAGTAGTACAAATTCTGAAAAGAACCAAGGTTCCAGATTTGCTATGGGACGGTATCGCTTTTCTTCATTCATCCCCATCCCCGTCCAAATTTTTTGATCGGATGGTTTGATTTCTTGATGAATCATGAAAGGATTTTTCTTTTCTATTTTTTGATAATAATTAGTCGCATACTTTGTCATTTTTTTAGTGGAGATTCCTGTATCTATTTTATTGGTCTGGGCCTCAATATCGATATTCTTTCTAAGAAAAAAATGGAGAATTTTCGTCCCCCAAAATTTTCTATCTATAGTTTTACCCGTATCAATAATAGACCTCTCCCCCAGATAATTACTAATAGCTATATCTTCCAGTACATAAAAGGATTCCGGTTTAGGTGTATTGGAATGATATAAAATTTCTCGATCCTCATTTACATTTACCTGTAACGGGGATCGAGAAATAGATAAGTGTTTCTTATTCCCATAATTAATATATTTATATGAAAAAAGGTCGTATTTGTTGTGTTTTTTAAATTTTTCTTTTTGGTTCGGTAATGAACTCATTGCATAATTTTTTTTTTTCTCGTAATCAATGAATTGATCTTTTTCATAGGAATCTTTTTTTGAATCTTTCTTTTGAACTGGACGTCCTGGACTTACTCTATTTTGCCACTTTTTCGGTATTAATCGGGACCATCTAGTCTGAGATAGGCTATATTGACAATGACCTTTTAACCAGTTTTTCCATTCATTCATTCCAGAGTTCGGAAGTTTTTTATGTTTCGATTTATAATCAAACACTCTTCGTGTTCCAAAAGAATTCCGTATTCTATCCTTAATAAAAGGATATGCTTCGCGATATTGAAGGATATATTTCAGGGGGTACTTGTTAATAACTTGGATTTGTGATAATTTGTAAAATACATACGCTTGAGACACGGAATTTAGGTTACAATAAATCTTTGACTTCTTATTTCTAATATTAGAGAGTGACTTTTTGATAGTCGAAATAAAGCGAATTGTATTTTGATTTGTTTTATCCATTTTTTCTTTTTTTCTTTCATCGTTGTCAATGTATTTATCAATTTTTTTTTTTCTTGATTCGAAGAAAAGTTGCGCATTAACCTTGGAAAGATGAATGGTACGTAGAAAGATATCTGCGTATATTCTTTCACTGAAAAATTTAAAAAAAAAGCGCCATTTACGTCGGAATTGGGCGTTTCTTCTTTTTAATACCCGCCAAACATCTTTCTGCGATACTGATTTTTTATCATCACACCCTGTATTATTATTTATATCTGGAGTTAAAAATAGTTTTCTTTTGTCTTTCGTAATCCTTTCTATTTGATTTCTGACTAGATTTGTCCTATTGGACAGATCCGTCATTTTTTTGTTTGTCAGTGAGTAATTTGTCCAATCCATGGATTTCATTCGAACAGTCGATTCACTAACAATATGATTTCTTATTATGGTTACGGAATTTTTTCCACTTTCATTTGGTTTATTTACTTTTTTCAATCCAAATAAGAAAATGGAATTGAGTCTTCCAAACAGTTTTACTATTAATAGAACTTTTTTTATAATCCATCTTGTTTTTTCTTTTGAGACCCTTAAAAACCTTTTTGTTTTTTCTGTGAAAACTCTTAGAAATAGAAAACATTTTTTTTTTGTTTTTTTCATTCTTTTTTCGAATTCTTTAGAAATGGGTTCAAAAAAAGAAGGACCTTTTCGGGGAGACCCAAAAGGTAGTTCAGTTTCCATTCCCCAGATTGTTAAAAAACAAAAATCTTCTTTTTTTTCTTTCTTTTTCATTGGATCTGTATGGTGGGATCGTAGCTTGGATTTGTGCCAGGGTTTCAGACAGAAAGGAAATAGGATCTTTATCTGAATACCGTCTGTTAACCAGTTTTTCGGAAATTCTGTTTCTGATAATTGAACGCCATTATAAGTGCATTTAACATGCATTTCTCTATTCCATTCCTTCCAATCTTCGTACCACTCGGGGAATTGTAATAATAACATACGGCCTAGATTTTTAGCTATTATCAATGAAGGCAATATGATATATTTTCTAAGAATCGATTGGGTTACTAACATAGTACCTCTTATTGTTTGAGCAAATATAATAGTATCCCAAGCTTCGGCTATTGCTATCCGTGCATTCTCTTCTTTTTCCTTTTTTTTCTTCTTTTCTTTTGTCTTTTCCTCCTCAGAATCGGAAGTTTTGAATTCTTGGTCTGTCTCTGCCCAATTTCTAGGGGTTCGGTTCATTATTTCGGAGATATCAAAAGAAAAAAAATACGTTTTGTCTATTCTATCAAAAAAAAGAGGAGAATGCACTTTTGTTTGAAACAGTTCCCAAATAACTGTTTTACGTCTTTGAGCGCGCACGGATCCTTTGATTAGTTCCCGGCGAAAATCGGATTGTTGCGAGTAACGCGTCAAAACGATCTCGGTCCCTTTTTTACTATTAGTATTGGTACTTGTGTGATTTTTGAATCTCTGGTCTTTTTTATCAGTATAAATAACCACACGTTTGGACTTTCTTAAACGAATGCCATAATTCGTTCTTGATTCTTCCTTTATTCGCGCTCGCTCATCCATGTCGTTGATCAATTTAAATTTGTATGACCATCGAGGAATTCTTTTACGGATTTCCTCTATTCCAATGGATTTTTTTTGAATTGTTTGATTAGTTGGATCTGTTGTAATTGCATCGAATAAAAACTTTAAACATTTTGTTTGATTTTCTGAATCAAATCTTCTTTCTTCGGATATTAAAGCAAATCCTTTCAAATTCAGACTCAAACCTATTGTTAGTTCTTTGGCCAGTTCATTGATATAGGTCAAGGAATGAGGAGTGTCTGTCGATAATGATTCTCTATTATCAGCAGGACGTATATCATGAATCTTATTTTTCCAAAGCATTCCTATCGAATCTTCTGTCGAGGTGATTGAGTCATCCATTGTTGAACGCGAATACACTTTTTTGATTGTTCCGCGATATGGTCCATTCAAAAAAGGATCATACTTTCTCGGTAAGCATTCTTGTTTTTGTTTATTCTTATCACTGTACAATCTGGTCTTTTTTTGAAGCACATCTCTAATAAGAGATCCTTCATTAATAAGAGATCCTTCATTAATAAGAGATCCTTCATTTAGAACTTCTATTCGATTTATCAACTCATTGTTCAAGTTGTACCTTTTTTGTTCATTAGTATAAACCCAATGATTATAGAGAG